AAATAACTCGTTTGATTGAGTACGCTACCAAAAAATTTCTACCTCTTATTATAGTGTGTGCTTCTGGGGGGGCACGTATGCAAGAAGGAAGTTTAAGCTTGATGCAAATGGCTAAAATATCGTCTGCTTTATATGATTATCAATCAAATAAAAAGTTATTTTATGTATCAATTCTTACATCTCCTACTACTGGCGGGGTGACAGCAAGTTTTGGTATGTTGGGGGATATCATTATTGCCGAACCCAATGCCTACATTGCATTTGCTGGTAAAAGAGTAATTGAACAAACATTAAATAAAACAGTACCGGAAGGTTCACAAGCGGCTGAATATTTATTCCAGAAGGGCTTATTCGACCTAATCGTACCACGTAATCCTTTAAAAAGTGTTCTTAGTGAACTATTGAAACTCCACGCTTTCTTTCCTTTGGATCAAAAATAAATCAAGTAGAACACTAAGTTTCATTATTTTATTTGTAACAAACGAGTAGTTAGTTTAGCGGAATCAAAGTAAATAAGAATGAAGTTTTCTTTGGTTACATAAGATCTAATTATAGAAAGAAGCAAAAGTTTCGGATAACTCTTTTTTTTTACCTATATTCCCATTCCCGGTTACTAATTAAGAAGCCTCGATCAACAAGATAAAAGAGTGAATTCTACCTTTCGTGAAATTAGGCAAAGCAAATAAAACTAATTTCTTCTTCTCGTCTTACATATATAATTCAAATATAGAAAACATAGATTCTATATAGATTATAGATATAGAATTTTGTATCTTTCTCTATCTCCCGCAAATCCCATTTGGGTAAAAATCCCTGTTGGGTCGGATTCTAACCAATCCTTCGATAAAGAGTAAGAAACCCTTTCTTTATTAAATTAAAAAAATTAAAAGACAAAGAAATGAAGAAAAATAATAAAGTAGGTTATCATACATATCTTTCATGTAGAAAGATGAATAAGTCCATTTATTTAGTTCGACATTCCTTGCACTTATTTTATATACTAACTTAGATATATAGATACTTAGATCTATACTAAGAATTTATTAATTAATAATAATTAATTATCTACGAATTAATAATAATTACAATTATTAATTATAATTATTATAAGATATCTTTATTTAAAATTTAAAAATAAGAAAATAACAGGTACAAATAGTAAATCGAGGTACCCTTTCTATGACAACTTTCAACCTTCCCTCTATTTTTGTGCCTTTAGTAGGCCTAGTATTTCCGGCAATTGCAATGGCTTCTTTATTTCTTTATGTTCAAAAAAACAAGATTGTTTAGATCTGATGGGATGAGATTGATTCCCATCCAGTTTTTTTTTTCAAAACTTAGACTTGTATCATAACACAGATATCTATTTAGTGGAATATTTAGTGGAATATGGTATACCGTGTGATTTCCGCCGAACATAAAGGAAAAAGCTCTTATGCCTTCTTATGCCTGCAGAAAGATGATCTATGGGTAAATTACTTCTAGCTATTTTAAAATCGATCAGGATCGCTGGATGGATGAAATAGAAAGTAAAAGTGGGTAGATCTATATCTATAGTGGGATCATATGAAGGGTATGTTATTATTTTAGATCTAACCAATTTGATGAATTTTTCCTAAAGGTTCAAGTGCTAGTTGATGAGAGTTACTTTGGAAACAAAAAAATCAAGTCAAATTCATTTGGGGTATTCTATCAATTCCAATAAAATGAAATCGTATCAAGTATGAGTTGGCGATCAGAACATATATGGATAGAACTTCTAAGGGGGTCTCGAAAAATAAGTAATTTCTGCTGGGCCTTTATCCTTTTTTTAGGTTCATTAGGATTCTTATTAGTTGGAATTTCCAGTTATCTTGGTAGAAATTTGATATCTTTTTTTCCGTCTCAGCAAATCGTTTTTTTTCCACAAGGGATCGTGATGTCTTTCTACGGGATCGCTGGTCTCTTTATTAGCTCCTATTTGTGGTGTACAATTTCCTGGAATGTAGGTAGTGGTTATGATCGATTCGATAGAAAGGAGGGAATAGTGTGTATTTTTCGTTGGGGATTTCCTGGAAAAAATCGTCGTATATTCCTTCGATTCCTTATAAAAGATATTCAGTCCGTTAGAATAGAAGTTAAAGAGGGTATTTATGCTCGTCGTGTCCTTTATATGGACATAAGAGGCCGTGGGGCCATTCCCTTGACTCGTACTGATGAGAATTTGACTCCACGAGAAATTGAACAAAAAGCTGCTGAATTGGCCTATTTCTTGCGTGTACCAATTGAAGTATTTTGAAATAAAGAAATAGATCCTTTTTTGAAGTTCAATCTTTGTTGGAATTGATACTTTAGATCCAAATAAATTCTATCTTGTAAATTATTTTATTTCTTTTTTTTTTTTTGCAATCGACCTTTATTTTTATCCTTTCTTTTCTTTTATGTTCCTTAATGACCAACAATTGGATTTCTTAATAATGATAACTAGCCAATTTCTGTCTTGTTTTGCCACTCATTTGTT